TCAATACAATTTCTTTCAAATTCATTAAAATTTCATGGACTGATTCTTGAATACCGACTATGGTAGAATATTCATGCGGTATTTTCGCAGATTTTGCGCGTGTGATACATGTTCCTTCTATTTCTCCAAGCAAAGCTCGTCGCATCGCAATGCCGATTGTGTCGGCTTGACCTTTCAGAAGTGGAGAGAGAATAAATCGTCCATAAGAAAGACGTTTACTGTCTGTTCTTGATTCAACACACTTCCACTGGAGTGTCCGAGTATCTATTCGTACTTGCTCTCGAACCATAATAATATTATTTGATCAGATCATTGAATCATTTATTTCTCTTGTTTTTCTTGCTGTTAAAATCTCTTCAATTTTGATTTTTACACACGTCTTTTGTTCGGAGGTCGACAGCCATTATGGGGCAAAGGGGTTATATCCCGTACAAAAGTTAATCGTATACCACTTTTGAAAATAGCTCGTAATGCTGCGTCTCTTCCGATACCGGCACCTTTTATCAAGACTTCGGCGCGTTGCATCACTACTGTACGTATAGCGGTTACTGCTGTGGTTTCAGCAGCAAATGGCGACGCTTTTCGTTTCCCACGGAATCCACAATTACCGGCAGAGGACGAAGAAACCACTTGACCTTGTACATCTGTAACAGTTACAATGGTATTATTAAAACCTGCTTGAACATGAATAACCCCTTTTGGTATTCTACGCGTCCTTTTACGTCGACGCCGGGGCCTACCTGAAACCCATTTTAGTCTCGCTTTTGCCATATTTTAGCATCTCATAAATCTGAGTCAGAGATCAATGGATCTATCCATATTTTGAATATCGGGCCTTTCCCGAGGTTGATTATCCTTGTCTTTGCTTATGCCTTGGGTTGGAACAAATTACTCGAATTTGGCCCTGACGGCGGATTAATCGACATTTTTCACAAATTTTACGAACAGAGGCTCTTATTTTCATATTTGCCGACTTTTCACCATAATTCTGAATCTACGTCGTGGAAGAAAATAAGTTTCTTGAAATTTTGCCTCTCGAATCATATTGAATGAATGTTGAAAATGTTGAAGTTGAAAAAAATACCGAAAATTTTGATTCTTATTTTTCGCAAAGTCAAAAATTCGACTAATTGAAGACTCATTGGATTATAATAAACCTAAGTGGTAACTTTTAGGAAATAGAACCGAGTATTAGATCATTAGTATCTAAATGAACCCCAAAGATGTCGTTGAGAACGATTCAACTTTTCGGAATCAATTGCTGTTTTTCAGTTAAACGAAAACCTCTTTTATTCGAGATGAACTTCTTTAGTCTGGACGATCGAAAACCATAGAGGTCGTTTTTAAAGATGAGGTCGTAGAGGCGATACGATATTAGACAACCTGTCCCCTTATCTTTGTCACAAATAGAAAGTTGCGAATTTCATTTGGATATTAGAAGGATTACCATATATAACACAAACATTCTCCACCTATTCTTTCTAATCGAGCCTCTCGGTCTGTCATTAGACCTCGAGAAGTAGAAAGAATTACAATCCCCATCCCCCCTAAAATTCTAGGAATTCGTTGATAGTTAGAATAGATTCGTAGACCGGGTCGACTGATGCGTTTTAAATTTAAAACTTTTCGATTTCTATAAGGCTCGTTCCGATTCCTTCTATAGCGTAGGGTTAAAATCAAAAAAGATTTGTTGTTTTCGTGATGTGTTCTTACGTTTTCGATAAAACCCTCGCGTAAAAGTATTTTCGCAAGACTTTCGCTGAGCTTCGTAAATGCTATTCGAACCACTCTTTTTGTCTTCATCTCAGCATTTCGTATCGAGGTTAGTATGTCAGCAATAGTATCCTTAGCCATAATGAAGTAAAGTATTGGTCCTTCCCGATTTTGATATAATCAACATGTTTTTCTTGTGTTTGCTTTGGTTATGACTATGCATTTGTCAAGGTATATGCGTGAGACACAACCTAGTACCTGAATCTTAATTGATTTCTTTCAAATAACTACTCTAAACATAACTCTCTTTTTTCTGGAATGATATTATCATGGAACTAGATTGGGGTCTCATTTTATAAGACTTCGGGAGCTAATGAAATTATTTTAGTAAAAGTGAACTGTCTCAATTCCTCTGCAATCGCACCAAAAACGCGAGTGCCTTTTGGATTGCCTTCTTGATCAATGACAACTGCAGCATTGTCATCATATCCGATTATCATACCATCGTCGCGTTTGAGTTCTTTACAAGTACGTACAATTACAGCTCTGACCACTTCTGCTCTTTCTAGCGACATTTGCGGAACTGCTTCTTTGATCACAGCAACAATAACGTCACCAATATGAGCATATCGCCGATGACTCGCTCCTATGATTCGAATACACAGCAATTTGCGAGCCCCGCTGTTATCCGCTACATTTAAATAGGTCTGAGGTTGAATCATATCATTTTTTAATTTTCTATTTTTTTTAGGCAAAGGGCGAAGAAAAAAAGAAATATTGTTTGTCCAAAAAACAAAACTTGCACCTGCGATTCGTTTGTATCCCAAAAAGCGATTTTTTGGCTTTTGCCTTTTTCTTTTGCATTTCCAATTTTATCCCGAAAGAATGAATTGAGTTTGTATAGGCATTTTGGATGCTGCTATTGAAATCGCCCTTCTCGCTATATTTTCTGTTACGCCACCAATTTCATAAAGTATTCGACCTGGTTTAACAACAGCTATCCAATATTCAGGCGATCCTTTACCCGAACCCATACGTGTTTCTGCGGCTCGGACTGTAACCGGTTTGTCTGGAAATATACGGACCCATATCTTTCCACCGCGGCGTGCATGTCGTGTCATTGCCCGTCGACCTGCTTCTATTTGTCTCGATGTGATCCAAGTGGGTTCAAGTGCCTGAAGAGCATATTTACCGAAACAAATAGAATTACCTCGATAAGAAATTCCCTTCATTCGTCCTCTATGTTGTTTACGGAATCTGGTTCTTTTGGGGTTATAGTTGATGGTTGTCCATCTCTACTCCAGAATCGGACGTGAGAGTTTCTGCTCATCCGGCTCCTCGCGAATTCTAAGGAAATTTCGAGCAAATAGAATTTGAATTAAGATCGACTTGTAGTTCATACAATATCCATCGATTTTATAAGTATAAATAATAGATCGAAGTATGGAGTTCAGTGAATCGATCTCACATCGAGTAGTAATTTGTATCTTCTTTCGATCGTAGAGTGAAAGACCTAAAAGAACTACTTCTATTTCTAGAGGAATATAGAATATAATAATATATAAAAAAAAGAGATATAGAATATACTAATCTAAAAAGAGACTAATAGAATAATATATAGATATATAGAGATATATAATAATATATATAGATAAATTATATTGTATAATATTATATATATAGATATATAGATAAATTATATTGTATAATATTATATATATATAATAATATAATATTATATTCTTTTTGAGAATCTTAAAATGAATCTTTCTCTTGTTTTCTCCTTGAATTTAACCACCTTAGCGTCTTTAATTGAGCCAAAGTTAGGAATCCAAAAAAAAGTTTTCGCGGGCGAATGTTGACTCTTTCAATTCAATTTTGATTTCGGTTATAGCCAGAATTTCTAACTTTTTCGAGTAGATGAATTGGTTTCGGGTCCGTTCCGCCATCCAGATCAATGAATCATTATAATTCGTGTTCAATCGAATTTTTGAGATCCACAGGTTCCGTCGTTCTCATCGCTTCTTACTTAATGTTTAGGTCTGAATTCTGCAATGGAGCTCAATGCAAGTTGTACGTGAGTCAATCTTCTCAGTCTTTATTGACTCGAAGCTCTTGATTTTTTTGTTCTCTGGACGGATTCATTTTAGTATGGATGAATCTGTATTAATGCTTTCTTACATTGCCCCTTTTTATGAGATGGCTCATAGACCTTACATATTCCATATTGGAATTCGATAGCATCAATCATCGCTTTCTTTCTTTCTCTCATCCTTCCATTTATCCACACCCTTATTTTCTTTTCTCTATTTCGATTCACAACTGAGAATCTGATTTTTTGTTTTTATTTAGACAAAAAGGTTTCAGTTGCTACAAGGATATGACTGATCTGTCATATCTTGACTGATTCTTTGGATCCAGATAATGCGAAGTGATGAATTGGGTATTTTTATAGAGTTATTAGTTTCGACTATCAGTGGCTTTTTCTTAACCCGAAAAAAAAAAACGAGTCACACACTAAGCATAGCAATTATATCAAGCATTCAATGGAATTTTTAGTACACCCTATAAATGGACGAAGACTTACGACTTCAAAAAATTTGGGGGTTTGGGATTGAACAGAAAAAGAAGAAATGTATTTCGCGTTTTTTAGGACAGTATTAACTAAAAGGGAAGGTACAGTCAAAGTTTCTTATTCTCATCAATAAATATCCAAATTTTAATGCCTAATATCCCAGAAATCGTTTGAACTGGATAGGAACAATAATCGATTTTCGCTTGAATCGTTTGTAAGGGAAGTCTACCTTCTCGGATCCATTCAACCCGCGCAATTTCGTTTCCGTCAATACGTCCTGCAATTTGTATTCTAATTCCTTTTGTATTTGCTTTTGCAGTTAATTTCATTGCTTTTTTCATTGCTTTTCGAAATGAAACTCTCTTCTTTAATTGATCGGCTATAAATTCTGCAAGAATAGTAGGATTTCGATAAGGCTCTGCAATTCTTATGAGAGCAAGATTAAATTTTCGGTTTACACAATAAAATTCTTTTTGTAAATTTCTCTGTAATTCTTTCATTTCTTGCGGTCGCTTTCGCTTTTCAAATAATTTTTGGGATGCTGTATAGATTTTTATTTTGATTACATCGATTTGTTTTTGAATCTCTATACGTAAAATTCCGATGGCGGAGGAGATTTTCATTTTTTTTTGTATATAACTAATTATATAATCTCTTATTTTTGCATCTTCTTGTAAATTTTCCGAATACTCTTTTGGTTGTGCAAACCAAAGAGAATAATGACTTTGGGTTGTACCAAGTCTGAAACCAAGTGGATTTATTTTTTGTGCCATACTCCTCCAGTATTATACATATCGTGCTCTTCTCGAGTTCTAGACTGATTTTTCCCTTTCGTTTTTTTTAAATCTTGCATGGAGTCTCTTTCAAAAAATTTCTCTGGCTTGAACCAGAATGTCTCTTCATATTCAATTCTGGAGATATCTGTGATTACAATCATTATATGACAGGTCGGTTTTTTTATCCGATAACTACGTCCTCGCGCTCGAAGTTTTAGTCGCTTCATAGTAGTACCCTCGTTGACTTCAGCTTTACTAATGACTAAATGTGCTTCGTTAGAACCAAGAAGGGAACGAGCATTTGCTGCTGCCGAATAAACTACTTTAAAAATGGGATAACATGCTAGATAAGGCATGTATTCTAATATAATAAGTGTTTCTTCGTAAGAACGTCCACGAATTTGGTCAATGACCCTTCTCGCTTTGTGAACAGACATAGAGATATGTTGACCTAAAGCGTAGACGTCGGTTTGGTTCTCCTTTATGACCATAAAATTTTCCTCCTACTAATCAATTATAACCATCTCTCTATTTTCACTCTTCTTAACGACGAGATTTATTATCGTTTTTTGTATGTTCTCGAAAATTAAAAGTAGGTGCGAATTCTCCTAATTTGTGGCCGATCATTCCATTAGTTATATAAATAGGTAAATGTTCCTTTCCATTATGGATAGCAATTGTATGTCCGATCATTATCGGTACAATCGTAGAAGCCCGGGACCAAGTTTTTATTACTTCTTTTTCGGTTTTTGTGTTAATCTTCGTAATTTTGTTTAATAAATGATTGGCTACAAAAGCATTTTTGTTTTTTCGTGAAGGGGGCATAGCTTACTCCTCTTTTTTTGTAAAGACGAAGAAAGAAATTAGATTTTCTCTCCTATTTACTACGGCGACGAATAATCAAATTATCACTATATTTCTTTCTTTTTCTAGTTCTTCTGCCAAGGGCAGGATAACCCCAAGGGGTTGTGGGTTTTTTTCTACCAATTGGGGCCTTTCCTTCCCCACCCCCATGGGGATGGTCTACAGCGTTCATAACTACCCCTCTTACTACAGGGCGCTTACCTAGCCAACGCTTAGATCCGGCTCTACCCAAACTTTTCTGTTTTACCCCAAGATTTCCCACTTGTCCGACTGTTGCTGAGCAGTTTTTGGAGATCAAACGGACCTCCCCAGAAGGTAATTTGACTGTGGCCGATTTCCCCTCGTTTGCAATCAGTTTCGCTACAGCACCCCCTGCTCGAGCTAGTTGTCCACCCTTTCCAAGTGTGATTTCTATGTTATGTATGGCTGTGCCTAAGGGCATATTGGTTGAAGTAGATTCTTCTTTTTGATCAATCAAAACCCCTTCCCAAACTGTACAAGCTTCTTCCAAAGCATACAGCTTTCTGGATGTAGATGATGATAGCTATACAGATGGATCTTATATATATCGTGTGATAAAGTACCACATGGGTGGATATATAGAAATCCAAATCTGCCGAATCACGCATGTTAGGATCTTCTACATCCTAGGTCTTCCCGTTCCATCATCTGGCTTATGTTCTTCATGTAGCATTCAGACCGAATGACTCTATGAAATTACGTCGATACTTCCACATATTATGGGTAACGTAGGAGACATCTCTATTTTTCCCCGGGGAATCCTTAGAATTACCACTGCTTAGCTTTCAATTCGTCTCTGACCCTCAAATGAAATGTGAATAACCCGTCCTCTTCTCTGTGAAAGAAGGAGCGCTTCCGGTTCGGTCGGTGCTTGAAACAATTTTGTCTTCTCCATATTACTATATCTCTAGAGTCAATAATTTTATATGAGGAACTACTGAACTCAATCACTTGCTGCCGTTACTCTTCAGTTTTCTGTTGAGGTCTATCCTGTAGAGGTACTCAAATTGGATCAGTGATCGATTTCTAGGTTTCGTCGTAAACCTAATTGGTTACTTCCAATTACGTAAATCAATAGTTCAAACCGCACTCAAAGGTAGGGCATTTCCCATCTTTATAGGAACTTCTGTACCCGAAACAATGGTATCTCCAATTAGAGCCCCTCTGGGATGTAAAATATATCTCTTCTCACCATCCCCATAGTGTATGAGACAAATGTATGCATTTCGATTCGGGTCGTATTCTATGGTTACAATTCGACCATCTATGTCTTTTTCATTCCGTCGAAAATCGATTTTACGGTATAGACGCTTATGACCTCCCCCTCTATGCCCCGCGGTAATGATTCCTCTGGCATTACGACCTTTACCACAAAGATGCTGTCCATAGATCAAATTCGTTCGTGGATTGGATTTCACTTGACTGTCTACGTTTCCATTGCGTGTGCTCGGGGTATAAGTTTTGTATAAATGTATCGCCATGCTAGTAAGTATTTTGATTGAAGTTCTTTTCTTTCTAAGAGGTGGAATAGAATAACCCGGTTGAAGGAGAATGATCATACGTCTGGAATGCAGTGTCTGTCCCATAATAGGTCCCATTCTTCTAGCCTTTCCCGGAAGTCGATGACTATTCATAGCTATTACCTTGACACCAAAGAAGAGTTCAACCCAATGCTTTCTTTCTGTCCTAGTTGATCCTGATTCGACATTCAAAGTCTATTGATTTTTCCCCAATAACCGACGACTTTTGTCTGTAAATATTGCATATTTGATGTCATCCATAAATCTATTTTCTCCCCTATGACTTCTAGTCTCAAGAAGAATGCTAGTTCTTACTGTGCATAGAGTAAGATATGAATAGAAGATAAATTCATCTCTTAATAGAACATAGAGTAAGATATGAATAGAAGATAAATTCATCTCTTAATAGAACATAGAGTAAGATATGAATAGAAGATAAATTCATCTCTTAATAGAACATAGAGTAAGATATGAATAGAAGAAATTTCGTTATGTTGATGAGATTGCATTGATTCAGAGACTTATTGGAGGGTCCCATTGGCGTGCATCCAGTAGGAATTGAACCTACGAATTCGCCAATTATGAGTTGGGTGCTTTAACCATTCAGCCATGGATGCTTAACAGGGATCCTCGTACACGGTGAATAACCAAATTTGAATTGAACTAAAATCTTTAGAAAAAACCAATATTATTCTTTTTTTTTTTACAATTTGCATTTTTTATGTTATTTTGCAATTTTAATTTTTTTATATTAGGAGAATCCAAAAATGAATCTAGAATTCAGATTATGTATGTTGCAAGTGAGAGAGGTATTAAGAGAGATCAAGAATTCGCAATCTGTCCTACAGTTCGCGAACCAAGTCAATTCAGTGGGATTTTTCATTCACATTTTGTTGCAACAAGAACGCTTTCTAAAACTTTTTGATCCCCGAATTTGGAGTATCCTACTTTCACGCACGCAGGATTCCGGGGGTTTCCCTTTAAGAAAGAAAAAAACTCGATATTTCAATTTCCCGATCAGGGGTGTAATCTACTTTGTAGTAGCGGTCCTTATATATCGTAGTAACAATCGAAATATGGTCGAAAGCAAACATTTATATTTGCAAGGGCTTCTTCCTCTATATATGACTTCCGGTGGACCCAGAAATGATACATTGGAAGAATCTCTTTCGTCTTCCAATATCAATAGGTTTATTGCTTCGCTCCTCTATCTTCGAAAAGGAAAACAGATCTCTGAGAGTTCTTTCCTGAATCCGAAAGAGAGTACCCCAAGAACGAAAAAGTCTAGCACTAACTGGGGTTTGCGGTGGTGTAGGAACTGGATCATAAAAAGTAGGAACTGGATGTATTCTAGCCGATGGAAAGGATCTTCTGATCAAGATTTGGATTTCATTAGTGAAGAGTTGGATTTGATTAGTAATGAGGATTCGGACGATCACACATTGTTCTCTGAAAGAGAGATTCCACAACGAAAAGCAGGATCGATTCTTGGGGATCTTTCCTTTCTTCAAACGGAAGGAGCAGAGATAGAATCAAACGAATTGTCTGGAGATTCCCGGCTATTGGAAGGTGCGAAGCAGATGATTAATCATCTGCGTCCGGAAGAAATCGAAGAATTTCCTGGGAATCCACCCGTTCTTTCTTTTTTCTATGACGGATATGACGAATGTTCAGAACTTCATCTGGGCTCGAATCCTACTGAGAGGTCCACTAGAGATCAGAAATTGTTGAAGAAAGAACAAGATCTTTCTTTTTTCAGGCGATCGGAAAATAAAGAACTGGTTAATCTATTCAAGATACTAATCTATTTACACAATACCGTCTCAATTCATCCTATTTCATCAGATCCGGGATGTGAATTCGAAGAGAGATTTCACGAAATGGCAGATTTATTCACTCTATCAATAACGAAGCCGCCTCTGGTGTATCATAAGGAATTGGCCTTTTCTATTGATGCCTACAGATTGGCTCAAAAACAAAAAAAATTCTTGAATGAGGTATTCAACTCCAGGGATGAATGGAAAAAGGAATCTTTATTGGTTCTACCTCCTATTCCTATTTTTTATGAAGGTTTTTATGAAGCGAATCAATCTTTTTCTCGAAGGATCCGACAAAAATCGGTCCCGATCTCCTGCGGGAATGATTTGGAAGAGCCGAATGATTTGGAAGAGCCAAAGGAAGAGCCAAAGGAAGAGCCAAATGATTTGGAAGAGCCAAATGATTTGGAAGAGCCAAAGGAAGAGCCAAAGGAAGAGCCAAAGGAAGAGCCAAATGATTTGGAAGAGCCAAAGGAAGAGCCAAATGATTTGGAAGAGCCAAAGGAAGAGCCAAATGATTTGGAAGAGCCAAATGATTTGGAAGAGCCAAATGATTTGGAAGAGCCAAATGATTTGGAAGAGCCAAATGATTTGGAAGAGCCAATGGTATTTGCTAGCAACAACATAATGGAGGCAGTGAAGAGCCGAAATCTGATTCAAATCCAATCTAGCATTTATAGGTACATAAGAAATCTGATTCAAATCCAATATAGC